AATCGGCGCAATTGCTGTAGCTCGTCAATAATAACTCCTTAGAACTGGGAAAAACCTTGTTATGAGCTATCACATACATTTCCTTTTTTCTATTTGATTTTGTATATAAAATACAAATTATTTCTTAGTAGTAGTTTGATCTATTCCCAATATATTCCTTTATTCCATTACTCGTTATATTCTAGTCAATCCAATTGGTTAAATTGTTGTTCATATTGAAATGAATCGAGATTGATAAGGAGTTGGTTAATGATGCTCGAACATGTACTTGTTTTGAGTGCCTATTTATTTTCTGTCGGTCTATATGGATTGATTACAAGTCGAAATATGGTTAGGGCTCTTATGTGTCTTGAACTTATATTAAATGCGGTTAATCTCAATTTTGTAACATTTTCGGATTTTTTTGATAGTCGTCAATTAAAAGGAGCCATTTTCTCCATTTTTGTTATAGCTATTGCAGCTGCTGAAGCTGCTATTGGACTCGCTATTGTTTCATCAATTTATCGTAACAGAAAATCAACTCGTATAAATCAATCGAATTTGTTGAATAAGTAATATTATCATATAAATTAGAATTTTCATAAATTAATAATTAATTCAAATTAGCATGTCTGCCACGTAAAGTATCCTCATGTTATCACAAACATACGAAATCAAAGTATTTTGGCGCTGTCAATCCAGAAGTAGATTAATAAAAAAAACTCGGGGAACTCATCGATTCATCTAGTATTTAAATATATAATTCATTTATCAATTTACTAGATTGAAACCTTCTCACGTTCAAAAATGGATAGATCAAATGTCACATTCAGTAAAGATTTATGATACATGTATCGGGTGTACTCAATGTGTCCGAGCCTGTCCCACGGATGTATTAGAAATGATACCTTGGGACGGATGTAAAGCCAAACAAATAGCTTCTGCTCCAAGAACAGAGGATTGTGTTGGTTGTAAGAGATGTGAATCCGCCTGCCCAACAGATTTCTTGAGTGTTCGAGTTTATTTATGGCATGAAACAACCCGCAGCATGGGTATAGCTTATTAATACGTTACAGAAAACCCTACTTGAGCCCATTTTTTTTTACCGCCAAAACCTTTGCTCAAAAATATCTTATTTTTGGGCATAGGTTTTTCTGGTCCAAGTGTATCTTGTCTTTACCACGAACAAATTTCCTTGGTTAACAATAATTGTAGTTTTACCAATATTTGCGGGTTCCTTTATTTTATTTCTTCCACATAAAGGAAATAGGGTAATTAGGTGGTATACTATATGTATATGCATGTTAGAACTTCTTCTAACAACCTATGCATTCTGTTATCATTTTCAATTGGACGATCCATTAATCCAACTAGTAGAGGATTATAAATGGATCAATTTTTTTGATTTCCGTTGGAAATTAGGAATAGATGGACTGTCTATAGGACCCGTTTTATTAACAGGATTTATCACTACTTTAGCTACTTTAGCAGCCTGGCCTGTTACTCGGGATTCTCGATTATTCCATTTCTTGATGTTAGCAATGTACAGTGGTCAAATAGGATCATTTTCTTCTCGGGACCTTTTACTTTTTTTCATCATGTGGGAATTAGAATTAATTCCGGTTTATCTACTTCTATCCATGTGGGGAGGAAAGAAACGTCTCTACTCAGCCACAAAATTTATTTTGTACACGGCGGGAGGTTCCATTTTTCTCTTAATGGGAGTTCTGGGTGTCGGTTTATATGGTTCTAATGAACCAACATTAAATTTTGAAACATCAGTGAATCAGTCGTATCCTGTGGCTTTGGAAATAATATTCTATATTGGATTTTTTATTGCTTTTGCTGTCAAATTACCGATTCTACCCCTACATACATGGTTACCAGATACCCACGGAGAGGCACATTACAGTACTTGTATGCTTCTAGCCGGAATTTTATTAAAAATGGGAGCGTATGGATTGATTCGGATTAATATGGAATTATTACCACACGCTCATTCTATATTTTCTCCTTGGTTGATGATAGTAGGTACAATACAAATAATCTATGCAGCTTCAACATCTCTCGGCCAACGCAATTTAAAAAAAAGAATAGCCTATTCCTCCGTATCTCATATGGGTTTCATACTTATAGGAATTGCTTCTATAACCGATACGGGACTCAATGGAGCTATTTTACAAATAATCTCTCATGGGTTTATTGGTGCTGCACTTTTTTTCTTGGCAGGAACGAGTTATGATAGAATACGTCTTGTTTATCTCGACCAAATGGGCGGAGTAGCTATCCCCATGCCAAAAATATTTACGATGTTCAGTAGTTTTTCCATGGCTTCGCTTGCATTACCGGGTATGAGTGGTTTTGTTGCAGAAGTGATAGTCTTTTTAGGAATAATTACCAGCCAAAAATATCTTTTAATGCCTAAAATTGCCATCACTTTTGTAATGGCAATTGGAATGATATTAACTCCTATTTATTCATTATCTATGTTACGCCAGATGTTCTATGGATATAAGTTATTTAATACTAAAAACTCTTATTTTTTTGATTCTGGACCGCGCGAGTTATTTGTTTCGATCTCCATTTTTCTACCTGTAATAGGTATTGGTATGTATCCGGATTTTGTTCTTTCACTATCAGTTGACAAGGTTGAAGGTATTCTATCTAATTATTTTTATAGATAGTTTTCTTAAAGAAAAAAACTCCTATGATTTTTAAGAGTTGGTTGACTAATGAAAAGAAAAAAGAAGAAGGATTTTTATTCTCTTAAATCTTAAATAAAGTAAAAACAAAATATGAATTTGAATTTTCACCCAATATACTTGGTCTTTGCGAGAACCGTGTGAATCACTACACTACTTGACTTGATTCACACGGTTGTCGCCGGTTGACACAAGGTGTTTTATATACACCGTATTCCACTCGGTTTGTATTCGTAAGAACTTTTTTGGAATTTAACTAGAGGTTAACGTAAATGAACCATAACTATGTAGCCCTATTCCTAATAGATTTACCCCAAAATAGCATATCCAAATTATAAGAAAGCCTAGAGTCGCCACAATTGCGGAATTTGCCCCCTGAAAATTTTTATTTGTTCGAATATGCAAATAAATTGCGAATACGATCCAAGTAATAAAGGCCCAAGTTTCCTTTGGATCCCAACTCCAATATGATCCCCATGCTTCATTAGCCCATACTGCTCCGGAAAGAATACCTATGGTTAAAAATATAAATCCTAGGCTAATCACACGATAACTCCAATAATCTAATTGTTGAATCAATTGGGCCTTGTAATAATTCTTAGCAGACAAAAAATAATTTTTTTTAAACATATTGTTTCTTTCATTCTTGTATTGGATTTCACCAAATGAAAAAGACTCATTTAATTTTAAGAAATTATTACTTTTATAACTATAAAAAATCTTTCTAAATGTAATGACTAGAAGTGCTACTGATAATAATGATCCACAAAGAAGAGCCGCATAGCTCAATATCATCATACTTACATGCATTATTAACCACTCCGATTGTAGAGCAGGTACTAATATTGTGGGTTTACGTATTTCAGTTAAAAGACCCGAAGTAGCAAAGCCTTGGGTAAAAATAGTACTTGAGGCAGTTATTTCGGTTAAATAATTTTTTCTTATTTTGAAATAAGGGACTATATGAATAAGGGAGAAACTCCATGAAAGAAAGATTAATGATTCATATAAATCACTTAGTGGGAAATGGCCCGAATAAATCCAACGAGTGATTAATAATCCTGTTAGACAGAAAAAAGTAACTATCATCCCCTTTTCTGACGAATCATATGGTTTTATGATTTCATTGCCCAATAAGGTTATCAAATGAATTATAATTACAATTGAAACAATCGAAAAGGAAATATGAGTGAATATATGCTCTAAAGTTGAAAATATCATAAAAATGAAAAAAAGGGAGGGAATCTCCTAAATTAATATTAATTAAGAATTTAGAAATCGGGAATTTAATTTATTTTTATTATAGGATCTATTGGATATCTTTTAGAAGATGTCATGCCGCCACTCGGACTCGAACCGAGATGCTCTAGCACTGCTTCCTAAGAGCAGCGTGTCTACCGATTTCACCATAGCGGCTTACTCGAACTAATAATAGCCTATTTATATTCAATCGTCGATATTGAACAAGTCAATTCAATCAAATAAGTTTTTTAGTCAACACTCAAATTGATAAAAAAAAAATGAGTTCAAAAGTCAATTTGAAGGTTCATTGGTTTCATTTATTAGGGTGTCCTGTCCAGTTTATTTATCTTAGGGCTTTGACGTAGTTTATCCTATTCTAAAATCCAACTTTTGTAAGTAGATTATTCTCTCGATAGAATAAAACAACTGTTTTCATTTTTTACTTTTATTGATACTTCATTATTTCTCGTTTATCTGATTTCATAAATTTAAAACAAAAAATAAATTTTCTCAATGAATCCAAAATAGGTTATTTTGGATTACTTCAAATTGACACATTATTTGTACATTGACAGATTAGTTATATATAATATCTCAACAATGAAGTTCTTTTATTAATTGGGCTCAAAATTGGAGATATATGGTAAATCCATTTCATATAGTAATTACTAAAAAATTAGTAAAAATTATAAATTAAGAAGTCATAAAGTTATTAAAAATTTTTTACCATGTAATCCATTAGTTTCAACAATACATTAATTTGAACTAAAAAGATTATATCTGCCCTTCCCGAGAAAGAGAAAAATTGTTCATTATTGTAAAGGTCGATGGGGAAAATAAGACTCCCCACCACAAAAATATCAGTGAAAATATACTACAAAATATACTACAAAGAAATAAAAAATCTTGTATTTGTTTCTTTATTCTTTTTTTTTTTTTAGAAGTCAGAAAACAGAAGAATTCTTTTTTTTAGACATCTTATAAGATGGAAACCTGGTCTATTTCATATTGATTAGAATAGGGACTGCCAATTGTTAATTTCATATTAAAAAAGTATTGAGCCAAATTTTTGAGTCAAATCCATTCCGATTATTCCAATATTTTAGGACTTATTTGTTTGTCGTACAAAAAAACTTTTTGAATTCCCAGTAGAAAGAGATTTCCCTAATGACAAAGCTTTTAACGCCGCCCAATATCCTTTCCTTTTCCAAATATTTTTACGAATACGCTTTTTTGATATAGAAGTACGTTTTTTTGGAACTGCCATTTTAAAATCATTGTTATAGTTGGATGTGAAAGACATCTATTATTCAAAACAAATTATTATTTATTATTTCTTATTCATTATCTATTTTTTCTATAAATAATATTCTCTTCATAAAAAAGAAATATAGATATGTGAAAGATCCGTTAAATTGGATCAAAAATTACTCGAAATAATAAAATTTTGATTCCATACAATATTTGTCAAACCAAAAATTTTTGGTTTGGAACTCTTAGTTCTCCTCTCAAATTTATATCTTTAGAATCTGATATGTCATAGAAATGAAATTTAATGATTTAATAAAATTTAATTTTAATAAATTTAATAAAATTTAATAAAATAAAGAAAGAACCTAAAAGACCTTGATTTTCGTCATTCTAGACTTTATTTACACGTAATAAAATACCTCAAAGGATTGTAAACTTTTGCCTAATAAAAAACTTGAGTCTGTTTTTAGTCAAACTCGAGAAAAGAATACACCTAAATTCAATTTTAAAATTCGAATGAGATTACTAATAAATCTGTTAAAGGATACGTGGTTTGATAAAAAAATATCTCAGTCGTTTTTTACCCTTTCTCCATAAAAAAAGTTCATTTTAGATCTATAATATTCTAACGTTTACTAAGAAATCGTTTTGATTGAAATGGAAAACAATCAATCCCATAATGAATTAGTTAATGCGTTGAAAGAAACTAACTAAACTCAAGAGTTTTTATTTCATTAGACCGATGACCTTAGTTAATCCTATAATTCATATCAGCATCAAGTACTCTTTTTAGCGTAATTTTTTATCCTTGCTCTATGAATCTAAATTATTATTACGAGAAATTCTCGTAATAATAATTTAGATTTGCATTTTCATATTATAAGTATTCATTTTTATATCAAGTATTCATTTTTATATCTAACTTGGTCATCTCATTTGACCAATTGTAACTTCTTGTTTTGAATATTTGAACGATTTTAAAAAGACTCAGAATAAATACTAATCTAAAATTAAATAAATACTAATCTAAAATTATTTAAAATTATTAAATAAGTTAGTGCATATCTTGATTTTTTATTGACTTTTTTCGAACGAGGTAAGATCCGGTGAATCGGAAACAATTAATTAAGAATAAAAAACTTTTTTTATGGAACAGACATATCAATATGCGTGGATAATACCTTTCCTTCCACTTCCAGTTCCTATGTTAATAGGGTTGGGACTTCTTCTTTTTCCGACGGCAACAAAAAGTCTTCGTCGTATGTGGTCTTTTCAGAGCGTTTTATTGTTAAGTATAGTCATGATTTTTTCCATGAATCTGTCTATTCAGCAAATAAATAGCAGTTATGTCTATCAATATGTATGGTCTTGGATTATCAATAATGATTTTTCTTTAGAATTCGGATACTTGATCGACCCGCTTACTTCTATTATGTTAATACTAATCACTACTGTTGGAATTATGGTTCTTATTTATAGTGATAATTATATGTCTCATGACCACGGATATTTGAGATTTTTTGCTTATATGAGTTTTTTCAGTACTTCCATGTTGGGATTAGTTACTAGTTCAAATTTGATACAAATTTATATTTTTTGGGAATTAGTTGGAATATGTTCGTATCTATTAATAGGATTTTGGTTCACACGACCTGTTGCAGCAAAGGCTTGTCAAAAGGCGTTTGTAACTAATCGTGTTGGCGATTTTGGTTTATTATTAGGCATTTTAGGGTTTTATTGGATAACGGGGAGTTTTGAATTTCGTGATTTATTCCAAATATTAAATAACTTGATTTGTAATAATGAGGTCAATTTTTTATTTGTTACTTTGTGCGCTATTCTATTATTTGCCGGTGCGATTGCGAAATCTGCACAATTTCCCCTTCATGTATGGTTACCTGATGCAATGGAAGGGCCAACTCCGATTTCGGCCCTTATACATGCTGCTACGATGGTAGCAGCGGGAATTTTTCTTGTAGCTCGACTTATGCCTCTTTTCATAGTCATACCCCACATAATGAATTTTATCTCTTTGATAGGGATAATAACAGTTTTTTTAGGAGCTACTTTAGCTCTTGCTCAAAAAGACATTAAGAGGGGTTTAGCTTATTCCACAATGTCTCAACTGGGTTATATGATGTTAGCTCTAGGTATGGGGTCTTATCGCAGTGCTTTATTTCATTTGATTACTCATGCTTATTCCAAAGCATTATTGTTTTTAGGATCGGGATCTGTTATTCATTCAATGGAAACTCTTGTTGGATATTGTCCAAAAAAAAGTCAGAATATGGTGCTTATGGGAGGTTTAACAAAACATCTACCAATT